TAATCAATCTCTACCTCTTATTATAGTGTGCGCTTCGGGGGGGGCACGCATGCAAGAAGGAAGTTTGAGCTTGATGCAAATGGCTAAAATCTCTTCTGCTTTATATCATTTTCAAACAAATCAAAAGTTATTTTATGTATCAATCCTTACGTCTCCTACTACTGGTGGGGTGACAGCCAGTTTTGGTATGTTGGGGGATATCATTGTTGCCGAACCCAATGCCTATATTGCATTTGCGGGTAAAAGGGTAATTGAACAAACATTGAATAAAGAAGTGCCTGAAGGTTCACAAGAGACGGAATATTTATTCGATAAGGGGTTATTCGATCTAGTTGTACCACGAAATACTTTAAAAAGCGTTTTGAATGAGTTATTTCAGGCCCATGGTTTCTTTCCTTTGAATCAAAATTCAATCGAGTAGAACAGAACATTAAGTTCAATTCTTTTTTTTTGTTTTAGCAAACAAAAACAATTAGTTTATTGGACTCCGAGTAAAAATTAGACAAATGGAATTTTCTTTGTTGACATAAGATCTCTTTGTAGATTCTAGAAAGAATCAAAAGTTGCGGATAACTTTTTTGATTCTTTATTTAGTTATATTATTTAGTTATATTGGCTTACTAATTTAATTAAATAGCCTCTGTCAACAAGATAAAAGAATCAATTCTTCTTTTCGTGAAATTTGGCAAATAAAACGAATTTCCTCCTCCCGCCTTACGTATTGATATATAATTCAAATAGAGAAAGATAGACATAGATTTTTCTATCTTTCTCTCTCTCTCGAAAATCTCATTTTGACTAAGAATTCCTGTTGGGTCGGATTCTAACGAATCTTTCGAGAATTTGTAAGAAACTTCAAAAAAATTGAAGTTAGGAGACAAGAGCAAAAGACGAGAAAAAAGAAAGAATAATGAGAAAGCTGATTCTCATACATATTTGTGATGTAGAAAGATGAATAAGTCTAGTATATACTCTCTTAGATAGATACGGGAATCTATACCAATTCAAATTCCCATTTCATAAATACTAATTACTAAATGAAATTCTTAATAATTAAGAATTTCATAATTCCAATTCTTAATTATAATTATTATAAGATATCTTTCTAAATAATAATAACAGGTACAAATAGTAAATTGAGGTATCCATTCTATGACAACTTTCAACCTTCCCTCTGTTTTTGTGCCTTTAGTGGGCCTAGTATTTCCGGCAATTGCAATGGCTTCTTTATCTCTTCATATTCAAAAAAATAAGATTGTTTAGATCCGGTAGGACCCAACCTCATCCATTTTTTTAACTTAGACTCGTATCATAACACAGATATCTATTTAGTAGAATAGGGTGTAACATATGGCTTCCATCGAAGATTAAAATGAAACGAAAAACTCTTATGCCTGCAGAAAGATGATGTATGGGTAAATGAATTCTAGTTATTTTCAAAAAGATCAGGATTGGCAGACGGCCAAAATCAAAAGTCGGCGTATCTATATGTATGTCGATATCTATAGTGGGATCATACGAGATAGGGAAGGGGTATGTTATTATTTTATTTTAGATCTAACCAATTTGATGAATTACTCCTAAAGGTTCACATCAACCTAGTGCTAGTTGATGAGAGTTACTTCGGAAACAAAAAGAGTCAAGTCAAATGAATTTGGGGTATTCTCTCAATTCCAATAAAATGCAACCGGATCAAGTATGAGTTGTCGATCAGAACATATATGGATAGAATCTATAACGGGGTCTCGAAAAACAAGTAATTTCTGCTGGGCCATTATCCTTTTTTTAGGTTCATTAGGATTCTTATTGGTTGGAACTTCCAGTTATTTTGGTAGAAATTTCACATCTTTATTTCCGTCTCAGCAAATCATTTTTTTTCCACAAGGGCTCGTGATGTCTTTCTATGGGATTGCAGGTCTCTTTATTAGTTCCTATTTGTGGTGTACAATTTCCTGGAATGTAGGTAGTGGTTATGATCGATTCGATAGAAAAGAAGGAATAGTGTGTATTTTTCGTTGGGGATTTCCTGGAAAAAATCGTCGCATCTGCCTCCGATTCCTTATAAAAAATATTCAGTCAATTAGAATAGAAGTGAAAGAGGGTATTTATGCTCGTCGTGTCCTTTATATGGACATCAGAGGCCAGGGGGCTATTCCTTTGACCCGTACTGATGAGAATTTGACCCCACGGGAAATTGAACAAAAAGCTGCTGAGTTGGCCTATTTCTTGCGTGTACCAATTGAAGTATTTTGAGAAATGGGCTGATGAACGCTTTCTTAGGAGGAGGGAAAAACTAAAAAATCCTCTTTTTTTCTCTAACATAACTTAACTGAAGTTTCTTCAGAACGATCATTTAAGCCAAAGCAGACGTACACATAAAAGACTATAAAACCCTTTCTGGTCTTTTATGTGTATTGAAACCTACATACTTCAACTCACTTATAAAATAAGTAACAAACAAATATTTTATTATTTCTTCATTCGAATTTGAAGTGAATTCTTAGTCTATTTCTGTATTGTTTCTAGATTCAAAAACTCACCGCGAAATCACAAATAAAAAAAGTGAATAGATTCATTGGCTCGATACCTTGTAATAGAACTCATACGTGAACGAAATATTAGATCGCATAGAGTCAACGAACGGGGGGTGGGTTCATTACCAATTCAAAGATGAAAAAATGGCAAAAAAGAAAGCATTCACTCCTCTTTTATATCTTGCATCTCTCGTCTTTTTGCCCTGGTGGATTTCTCTCTCAGTTACTAAAAGTTTGGAATCTTGGGTTACTAATTGGTGGAATACTAGGCAATCCGAAATCTTTTTGAATGATAGTCAAGAAAAGAGTATTCTAGAAAAATTCATAGAATTAGAGGAACTCGCCCTCTTGGACGAAATGATCAAGGAATGCTCGGAGACACATCTCCAAAACCTTCGTATAGGAATCCACAAAGAAACGATCCAATTAATCAAGATACACAACGAGGATCATATACATACGATTTTGCACTTCTCGACAAATATAATCTGTTTCGTTATTCTAAGCGGTTATTCTATTTTAGGTACTGAAGAACTGGTTATTCTTAACTCTTGGGCGCAGGAATTCCTATATAACTTAAGTGACACAATAAAAGCTTTTTCTATTCTTTTATTAGTCGATTTTTGGGTCGGATTCCATTCACCCCATGTTTGGGAACTAATGATTGGCTCTGTCTACAAAGATTTTGGATTTGTTCATAATGATCAAATTCTATCTGTTCTTGTTTCGACTATTCCAGTCATTCTAGATACTATTTTTAAATATTGGCTTTTCTTTTATTTAAATCGCCTATCTCCATCACTTGTAGTGATTTATCATTCAATGAACGACTGAAAAATGATCCACGGATATGAATCCAATTATAATCTTTGTGACTTTGTAATTGTAGATAAGCAAAGCATTGAAAATCATACTTATTCTTTCTATTTATACCCATCCCGGAGATTGATCCTGTATAATATTCCAGTCCAATTATTCTAGTAAAAAGCAGAATCGAGGATAGGGAACTATATTAGTGACCTACCCAATTTATTGTCAAAATTTTCAGGATCAATGATTGGACCATGCAAACTAGAAATACTTTTTCTTGGATAAAGGAACAGATTACTCGATCCATTTCTGTATCGATGATGATCTATGTCATAACTTGGACATCCATTTCAAGCGCGTATCCCATTTTTGCACAGCAGGGTTATGAAAATCCACGCGAAGCGACGGGGCGTATTGTATGTGCCAATTGCCATTTAGCTAATAAGCCCGTGGATATTGAGGTTCCACAAGCGATACTTCCTGATACTGTATTTGAAGCGGTTGTTCGAATTCCTTATGATATGCAACTGAAACAAGTTCTTGCTAATGGGAAAAGGGGAGCTTTGAATGTGGGGGCTGTTCTTATTTTACCGGAGGGGTTTGAATTAGCTCCTCCCGATCGTATTTCTCCCGAGATGAAAGAAAAGATAGGCAATCTGTCTTTTCAGAGTTACCGCCCCAATAAAAAAAATATTCTTGTGATAGGCCCTGTTCCTGGTCAGAAATATAGTGAAATCACCTTTCCTATTCTTTCCCCGGACCCAGTTACCAAGAAAGATGTTCACTTCTTAAAATACCCTATATATGTGGGCGGAAACAGGGGAAGGGGTCAGATTTATCCCGACGGGAACAAAAGTAACAATACAGTTTATAATGCTACAGGAGGGGGTATAGTAAACAAAATAATACGAAAAGAAAAAGGGGGGTACGAAATAACCATAGCGGATCCATCAGATGGACATCAAGTGGTTGATATTATCCCTCCGGGACCAGAGCTTCTTGTTTCAGAAGGCGAATCTATCAAATTTGATCAACCGTTGACGAGTAATCCCAATGTGGGCGGATTTGGTCAGGGAGATGCAGAAATAGTACTTCAAGATCCATTACGTGTCCAAGGCCTTTTGTTCTTCTTGGCATCTGTTATTTTGGCACAAATATTTTTGGTTCTTAAAAAGAAACAGTTCGAGAAGGTTCAATTGTCCGAAATGAATTTCTAGACTTGCGGATTTATCGACATCAAGCTCGTAAAAAGCACAAAACTGGGGGAGTCTCTGTGATAAAAAATCAAATTATGAAAATCCTTTTGCTTATATATACTCTTTTTCTACAAGATTCCGGGAATGCCTTGTACCGCATTCCTAGTCATAGTATGTAGATTGTAAAGAAGAAGACTCTTCGACTTTACCCCTTCTTTCTGTGTTTTTTTCTCCAAATTGGGTTGGTGTTACTATCTTACTATCTTAGTATTGCCAGATTCAAATGTCATAAAATGCATCAATAGCTTTTTCTAATAGAATGAAATTCGACTAGATACTAGACATAAGTAAGCGGGGAATAGAACGAATAAATGCGGGGAACAGAAAATTCTGGGAGGGGTTATTTGTCTTCCTAGTCTTCGGCACAAGAAAAGGAATTTTCTACACCTCTTTCTTGTGT